AGTACAAAAAGCTATTTATCAATATGCAACGTTATAATGTGTTTTTAAAATAAGTGTTGTGCTAGTGGAGAGACTAATATTGAATTTATAATATTATATACGATATATATACACATGTATATTTGGGTTTGGGTTATGGCACCCTATTTTAACTATCCCATGGAAGGCAAAAAGTTTAGGAGAAATACCTTATTCAGCTGACCTAGGAACTTTTAAGAGTTTAGTTAAAATAAATTAGTTTATAAATGTAAAATTTTTCCGGTTTCGGGGTTTGACGGGAAATACAAGATTTTACAGGAATAATTAATTTGGGGGGTAAGGGGGGTTTAGCGCGCGGAAACGCCTTTAAATAGATAAGTCTCAGCCCCGGTGGTTAATAATAGGAAAGCTGAAGAATACATTGTGATTAAGGGTAAAATATGTCAATCATGCATTCATATTTAACACCATGAAAAAATACTTCGTGTACGTCTTAGCCGATAAGACCAATGTTCCACCCTGTTACGTACTATGCGCTGTTAGCCACTACTGAGATGCTAACGAAATCCAATAAGATAAAAAACTATGTATGCAATCCAATTAGAAACTAGGCTGGGCTGAGGGCGAGATGGACTAACGCATAGGAGGGATGCTTTACTGAATTACACTAGGGACTAGTTTTAGGTTAAGGTCCCACAGATTCACTACCGGCAGATGCTTTTTAAACTTCATCAGTAATCCGGCCTAGATTAAGGTACGGTAGATTCAGGGCATCTTGCATCAGACATCACTCCAGGCTGGGTAAAGTGAGGAGGGGTTGAAATCATAGTCTCTGCTAGAATTAGTTAACTGTGGATAAGATTGATTAATACTGCTTATTTGAATCTTATTTGTCTGGCCATATTAAGTTATCATGAAGATAGTTGGTAAAGGTTAATAAATATTGATAAATATTCGTATTATTATGTGTATTATGTACGATTATACAGTTAAGTTGGAATTCATACATTATATGTTTTTGTCAAATATTAATTAAATTCAGTACATGTTAAATAAAAATGATTGTGGATTTTTGATTTTTTTGTGAATAACATTATTTGAATAGGTGTTCATATATGTATGTTGTAGAAGTGTTTATAAGTGTTTATGGTATTATATGTTCTTATGGAAGTATACAATTAATAAATATTTATTTGTTCTTATATTCTGAGTGAAACAGTACGTATGGGTATAAAACATAGGAGATGTACAACTGGAATGTTGAGTGTTTGTTTATCATTGTTATTGGTTGTACATATTCATATTATTGATCAAATTATGTTATATATTCTTAATTTGTTGATTATATTAATGTTATTATCCATTAATATTGGTTAAGACTGTCATGTTTTTCATACATTTTTTTAAGTCATTATAGATTATTTGTTTTAGAATTGGTAGTTAATTATGAATAGCTATTGTATATGACGGTTATAGTTTTGATGGATTTGTATATACGATTTATATTAAAGTATGTGTATTAACATTCATTTTCTTTGATAAAAAAATTACTATGTATCGGATGGTATGATATGGTTATTGCACAGATATGTGAAATAAATGTTATATATTCAATTAATGGTTAAAAACAGTGATTGGTAAGTATTTCATGTTTAATTGATTAACATAGTAGTATGTTCGGTTTTTTTTATATTTGCAAAAAATATTCATGTTTTAAGGGTTTAAAAATGCTAAATTAAATTTTTATGTTTTTATACTTGATATAAATTGTTGAATTCTTGATGTTTAGTTGAATATATTATTCAAGGGGTATATAGATTTATGCTCTATATACATATATATGTATTAACACATAGAATATGTTTAATCTTGATGTTTAGTTGAATATATTAGGCAAGGGGTATATAAATTTATGCTCGATATACATATATATGTAATTAGTGCATAGCGTTATAAAGTGCATGTATCGGGAGATAATTTAATTAGAATGTTGGCTTTGGGGGTCAATAGTGGAGGTTTAATTCCTTCTTTCTCGATAACCAACAACTGCCAAAAAGTCTTGAGGAGGATTTTAGCCTCCAGTCTTCGGCTTACAAGACCGATGCTTTGAGTTAAGCTATCAGGACTATCAGTTTAGTAGCTTATTTTCTACTCATCCGACAAGTGGGAATATAATAATAAAGATTGAGAAGTAGATTACTGAGGCTGATTGTCCAATTATAATATATGGGTCTTCGACTGGTTGGCCTCCGATCCAGGTTAAGATAAGTGTGTCAGCTACTAGGGCTCAAAATATAATTTGTGTGAGTGGTCGGAATATTAAGCTTCGTTGCTTAGATGTGTGAAGAAGAGGTATGAATGCTAGGATTAAGATGGAAAGAACGAGGGCTAGAACTCCGCCTAGTTTGTTTGGGATTGATCGTAAGATAGCGTAGGCAAATAGGAAATATCATTCTGGCTTGATATGGGGTGGGGTTACTAGAGGATTGGCAGGGGTAAAGTTATCGGGATCACCTAGCAGGTTTGGTGAAAATATGGCTAAGAGGGTAAGTGCTGTAAGTATAATTAGGAAACCTAGGAGATCTTTATAAGAGAAGTATGGGTGGAATGGAACTTTGTCTGGGTCTGAGTTTAATCCTGTTGGGTTTGTTGATCCGGTTTCGTGAAGAAATAGGAGGTGGAGAATGCTAGCTCCGGCAATAATAAATGGGAGGAGGAAGTGGAAGGCAAAGAATCGGGTTAAGGTTGGATTGTCTACAGAGAAACCTCCCCAAATTCATTGGACTAGTACGTTTCCGATGTACGGAATAGCAGAAAGAAGATTAGTAATTACTGTAGCCCCTCAGAAGGACATTTGTCCTCATGGAAGAACATATCCAACGAATGCTGTGGCTATTACTAGAAATAGGAGAATTACACCAATATTTCATGTTTCTTTGAATAAGAATGAGCCGTAGTATAGGCCTCGTCCGATGTGCAGGTAAATGCAGATAAAGAAGAATGAGGCTCCGTTGGCATGAAGGTTACGAATTAGTCAACCGTAGTTGACATCTCGGCAGATATGGGCTACTGATGAGAATGCTATTGATGTATCTGCTGTGTAGTGTATAGCTAGAAATAATCCTGTGACAATTTGGGCGACTAAACAGACTCCAAGTAGAGATCCAAAGTTTCATCATGACGAGATGTTAGATGGGGCTGGTAGGTCAATGAAGGAGTTATTAATAATTTTAATTAATGGGTGTGATTTGCGGATGTTTGGTGCCATTAGTTCCTATAGTTGAATAACAACGGTGGTTTTTCAGATCACAAGTTCTGGTTAAAGTCCTGGTGGGAATTATGATTTATATAATTTCTTTTTCAATAATTGTGCTGGTCTTAGGGCTGGTAGCTGTTGCTTCAAATCCGTCTCCTTATTATGCTGCGCTGGGATTGGTGTTAGCGGCAGGGGCAGGTTGTTTAGTGATTGCTGCGCTTGGGTCTTCGTTTTTGTCTATTGTTCTTTTTTTGATTTATCTTGGTGGGATATTGGTGGTGTTTGCTTATTCGGCGGCTTTAGCTGCTGAACCGTATCCTGAGGCGTGAGGTAACTGATCTGTTGTATTTTATGTGTTAGTTTATCTGGTAAGTGTTTTAGTGTGATATATATATTTGGGTGGAGTTGAGGTTGATGGAATAAATAAATCTAGTGAGTTTGGTGGTTATGTGATGCGTGGAGATTGAGTCGGGGTAGCTTTAATATATTCGTGTGGTGGGTGGTTGTTATTTATCGGTGGGTGAGTTTTATTGTTGACTTTATTTGTAGTATTTGAATTGACTCGGAGTCAATATGGTGGTAGTCTTCGTGCACTAGAGTAAGGCGATAATAATTGCTGAAGTTATTAAAAATAGGGTTAAGTAGGTTTTGATAAGTCCTTGTTGGATATTTGAAGTGGTTTTAATTATTGGCAGCTGTTGGTTAGCCAATCCTTGTGGGCCTGATTTCTCATATCAGGAAAGATCAATTAGATGAGTTGCAATATTTTGTGCTAGATTGAGGTTGGTTTTTGGTATAGTTCGGTGGATGATAGTTGGGAAAAACCCAAGAAGGTTAGAAAAGGTATGAATGTTAGTTTTTGATGTTTGGTTTATGGAAGTTGTTAGTTTTGATAGATCTATAGCGATAATTAGTCCAGAGATGGTTACGATAATGGCTGCTTGTTTTGCAAGGGTTGGTATAGTTATGATAGGGGAGTTAATGGGTAGTATATTAGATGAAATTAGCAGGCCGGCTAGGATACTCCCTCAAGCCAATCGTTTAACAGGGTTAATTACTGCTTTATCGTTTTCGTTAATAGGAGATAATGAGTTTGATCGTGGGTGGTCCATGGATGCAAAGAAAACGATTCGGAAGCTATAAACGGCTGTAAATGATGTTGCGATTAGTGTAAGTGCTATGGCCCAGGTGTTGGTTTGAGAGGTGTTAAGGGCTTCAATAATGGCGTCTTTTGAAAAGAACCCTGCTAGAAAGGGAGTTCCTGTGAGGGCTAGACTGCCAATTGTTAGGCAAGATGTGGTGACTGGTAGTGAGTGTTGTAATCCACCTATTTTTCGGATGTCCTGTTCGTCGTTAAGACTGTGGATAATAGATCCTGAGCATAGGAACAGTATAGCTTTAAAGAATGCGTGGGTACAGATGTGGAAGAAGGCTAGTTGAGGAAGGTTTAATCCAATAGTTACTATTATCAGACCTAGTTGGCTAGATGTTGAGAATGCTACAATTTTCTTAATATCATTTTGAGTTAAGGCGCAGGCAGCTGTGAATAGTGTTGTGATGGCCCCCAGGCATAGGCAAATTGTAAGTGCAGTTTGGTTATTATTTATAATTGGGTGAATTCGGATAAGAAGGAAGATTCCCGCAACTACTATTGTGCTGGAATGAAGCAGGGCAGAAACTGGGGTGGGCCCTTCTATTGCGGCAGGTAATCATGGGTGAAGGCCGAATTGTGCAGATTTACCAGTAGCTGCGAGGATTAGCCCAAGAAGTGGGAGTGTTAGGTCGTTAGAGTTAAGTATAAAGATCTGTTGTATCTCTCATGAGTTAAAGTTTATTGCTAGTCAGGATATGCTTAAGATAAGTCCAATGTCCCCGACTCGGTTGTAAATTACTGCTTGAAGGGCTGCTGTGTTTGCATCGGCTCGGGCGTATCATCATCCAATTAAGAGGAAGGATATGATTCCAACCCCTTCTCACCCAATAAAAAATTGGAAGAAGTTGTTTGCTGTCACCAGGATAACTATAGCTACAAGGAATGTTAAAAGATACTTAAAAAAACGAGTAACCATCGGGTCTGAGGCTATGTATCAGGTGGCGAATTCTAGGATAGATCATGTTACAAATAGGGCAATAGGGAGAAAGATGGAGGAGTAGATGTCGAATTTAAAGCTAATGTTGATATCAAAGGTATTGATGTTTATTCAGTGGAAGTTTGTGGTGATTGATTCAAGACCTTGGTCTAGGAAAATGATAAGTGGAATTGTGCTAATAAAAAAAGCTGTTTTTACTGATGTTTTAATTAAGTGGTGAAGATTAATTATGTTTATATTTAATGTTGATAGAAAAATTGGTAAAATTAAAATTGAAATTGTAATTAGTATAGAGGAGTTGAAAATTAGTGGAAAATTCATAGCTTTTACTTGGATTTGCACCAAGAGTTTCTGGTTCCTAAGACCAGCGGATAGACTGTTTTCCTTTAAAAGCCGAACAAGCCGTGGAATTGAACCACGGAACTAAGTAATTAGCAGTTCTTAGGGTCCCAGCCAAGTTCGGTTGATAAGAGGGGTTTAACCTCTAACTCTAGAATCACAATCTAGTATTTATTAAACTATATCTACAGAAGAATAACCCTCAGATTAGCTCTGGTTTTATCATTAAAGGGATGATTGGGATAAGGTGTATGGTTATTAGGGTGTGTTCTCGGGTGTGTGTTGGGTGAATTGCATTTAGATGTTCTGGGGTTATTCCTCGTTGAGTTATTAAGAACATATATAGGGAATAACTAGCTGTAAGTAGGGTGCCTAGTCCTGTAAGGATAATGGTTCAATTTGATCAGTTAAATAAAGCTGTTATGATGGTGATTTCTCCTATAAGGTTAGGAGATGGAGGAAGGGCCATGTTGGCTAGGTTAGAGATCAGTCATCAGGTCCCTATTAATGGAAGAATGGTTTGTAGCCCTCGTGATAAGATTAATGCTCGGCTGTGTGTTCGTTCATAATTTGTATTTGCTAAACAGAAAAGGGCAGATGAGATTAGACCGTGGGCGATTATTAGGATTATTGCTCCTGTAAAACTTCATGGAGTTTGGATTATTGCTGCTGAGATAACTAAACCCATGTGGCTTACAGATGAGTAGGCGATTATTGACTTTAGATCTGTTTGTCGTAAGCAGATTGAGCTGGTTATAATAATACCTCAAAGTGATAAAATAAGAAATGGGTAAGCCAGTTCTTTTATGGTAGGGGTTAGTGTAATTGAAATTCGAATGATACCGTATCCTCCTAGTTTAAGGAGAATAGCGGCAAGAACTATTGAGCCGGCAATTGGGGCTTCTACGTGGGCTTTTGGGAGTCACAGGTGTGTTCCATATAAAGGTATTTTTACCATAAAGGCTAGTAAGCAGGCAAATCATCATGACTTGTTAGCTCAAGTTATAGGGATATGGTTTGGGAGAAGTTGGAGGAGGCTTAATGATAGTGTCCCGGTAGATGAATATAATGATAAAAGGGCAACTAGAAGTGGGAGAGAACCTGCCAGTGTGTAGAATAAAAAATAAGTGCCCGCGTTTAAACGTTCGGCTTGGTTACCTCAACGTGTAATAATAATTAGCGTGGGAATTAGTGTAATCTCAAATATAATATAGAATAAGATTAATTCTGTTGCTGAGAAAGCTATGATTAGAGACAGCTGAAGAAAGACAAGTATGGTAATAAAAGTTCGTTGTCGTGAGATGGGTTCTGTCGCTAAGTGGTTTTGACTTGCAAGAAGTATTAAAGGTAGAAGCCAGCAGGTTAAGATTAGTAGTGGGGTGGAGATTTGATCAATAGATATAAGGTGGTTTGAGAAGTGGGTTGTTTCAGATTGGTTAAAAAATCATGTTAAGCTAAATAACGAAATAAGAAGACTTTGAGAGGTTAAAGAAGGTCATAGTCATTTTTTATTTATTAGCCATGTTGATGGAATTAGCATAAGTGTTGGTAGTAATACTTTTAGCATTGTAGTAGGTTTAGGCTGAATAATTTATCTGTTCCATGCGTTCGTGTAGTGGCAACTATTAAGGCTAATCCTGTTGCGGCTTCACAGGCTGAGAAAGTAAGCATGAGTATGGGAATTAATGAAAAGGAGAATGATATAGTTATAGTTGGTCAAGTACATAGACCTACATATATTGATAGTATTGTTCCTTCTAGGCAAAGTAAAGCTGAGAGTAGGTGGGAACGGTTTAAGGCTAATCCTGTTAATCCTAAAATAAAAGCTGAGCAGAAGCTAAAGTGGATAAGTGTCATGGAGTTGTTATGGGGTTTATCCATAATTTGTTGAGCCGAAATCAACTGTCTTGTTTGGACTAACAACTCACTCAGCTCATTCTAGGCCACCTTGAAGTCATTCATAAATTAGGCCAAGGGTGAGAAGGGTTAGAATTAAAGCCGCTCATATAATTACGATGTTAGGTGAAGTGAGTTGTGCAGCTCATGGGGACGGAAGAAGAAGGGCGATTTCCAGGTCGAATAGGAGAAATAAGATAGCGATTAAGAAAAATCGTATGGAAAATGGTAGTCGGGCAGAGCCCAGAGGATCAAATCCGCATTCGTATGGGGAGAGTTTTTCTAGGTCGGGTGTGATTTGTGGGAGTCAGAAGCTTAAGATTGCTAAGATGGTTGATAGAGTTAGAGCAATTGTTAGAATGGTGGCTGTCATTACTTTCTCTCAGATTTTAACTAAGACTTTGTGATTGGAAGTCACGTGTACTGGTTGATACTAAGAAAGTATGATCCTCATCAGTAAATTGATACGTAAAGGAATAATCAGACTACGTCAACAAAGTGTCAGTATCATGCGGCGGCTTCAAAGCCGAAATGGTGTTTAGATGTAAAATGGTATTGAATTTGTCGTATTAGACAAACGGACAAAAATAAGGAGCCAATAATAACATGAAGGCCGTGGAACCCAGTTGCTACAAAAAATGTTGATCCATAAACTCCGTCTGCAATTGTGAATGGGGCTTCATAATATTCTATGGCTTGAAGAGCTGTAAAGTATAGTCCGAGAAGAATTGTAAGGGCTAGTGATTGAATTGCTTCTTTTCGATCCCCGTGCATGATGCTATGATGAGCTCATGTAACAGTAACCCCAGATGCTAGTAGTACTGCTGTATTTAGAAGGGGTACCTCGAATGGGTTTAGTGGGGTGATTCCTGTTGGTGGTCAGCATTCTCCTAGTTCATATGTTGGAGCTAAGCTTGAGTTGTAAAATGCTCAGAAAAATCCAATAAAAAAGAAGACTTCCGATGTGATAAATAAAATTATTCCATATCGTAAGCCTTTTTGGACAGGTGGTGTATGGTGTCCTTGGAACGTTCCTTCTCGAATCACATCTCGTCATCATTGAATTATGGTTAGAAGCATGGTAATTAGGCCTAGTGTGAGGAGAATTATTGATCCGAAGTGGAATCATATGGCTAAGCCTGATGTTAATAGAAGAGCTGCAACAGCTCCTGTTAGTGGTCAAGGGCTTGGGTCGACTATGTGGTAGGCGTGTGCTTGGTGTGCCATTAGACGTTTTCTTGTAGATAGAGGCTTAATAGTAAGACGAATACGTATGCTTGAATTATTGCAACGGCGATTTCTAAGAGAGTTAATAGGAATAGAACAATTGATGTTAGGATGGCAACAGTTGGTATGATTGATAGGAGTACAAAAGCTGCAGTGGCAATTAGTTGAATTAATAGGTGTCCAGCTGTCAAGTTAGCAGTGAGTCGAACACCTAGTGCTAATGGTCGAATAAAAAGGCTAATTGTTTCGATAATAATAAGTACAGGGATAAGTGGTGTGGGTGTTCCTTCAGGGAGAAGATGTCCTAATGCAATGGTTGGTTGGTTTCGTATACCAATAATTACTGTTGCTAATCATAGTGGAACAGCTAAGCCTATATTTAAAGATAATTGAGTGGTAGGTGTGAAGGTGTAAGGTAGGAGGCCTAGAAGGTTTAGAGATATAAGCAGAAGTATTAAGGATGTTAAAAGTAGTGCTCATTTATGCCCGGGCATGTTAATTGGTAAAAAAATTTGTTTAGTGAAGTTATGAATAAATCATGATTGTAAAGTGATTAGTCGATTATTAAGTCACTTGTTGGATGGGTTTGGGAATAATAATCATGGGACAAGTATTGCGATGGCAATTAGTGGAATACCTAGAATTACAGGGCTCATAAATTGATCAAAGAAGCTTAGGTTCATGGTCAGGTTCAAGGATTAGGTTTAGATTTTTCTGTGGTTTGTGTTGTGGGTTCATTAAATGCTTTATGTTTTAATACTTTTGGGGGAATAATTGTTAAAAGGACAAGTCAAGAGAAGATTAAGATTAAAAATCATGGGCCGGGGTTTAATTGTGGCATACCACTAAGGGTGGTTGGGGGTCACCAGTCTACAGCTTAAAAGGCTGTCGCTTTTCCCTATTTAGCTTCTTAGTGAGGCTTCTAGTATTGATGAAGATCAGCTTTCAAAATCGGCAAGTGGTACCGCTTCAACTACAATAGGTATAAAGCTGTGGTTGGCCCCGCAAATTTCTGAACATTGCCCGTAGAATACCCCCGGACGAGTAGCAATAAATGATGTTTGGTTTAGTCGTCCTGGGATTGCGTCTGTTTTTACACCTAGAGAGGGTACAGCTCAAGAGTGAAGAACATCTTCGGCTGTTACTAGTAGTCGAGTTGGAGATTCTATTGGAACCACTATCCGATTATCAACCTCTAGAAGTCGGAATTGTCCAGGGGTAAGGTCATTAGTTGGAATCATGTATGAGTCGAATGATAGGTCTTCATAGTTTGTGTACTCATAGCTTCAATATCATTGATGGCCAATTGCTTTAATTGTTAGGTGTGGGTCGTTAACCTCATCTATTAAATATAAAATACGAAGAGAGGGGAGAGCAATTATAATAAGGATGATGGCTGGTATGATAGTTCACACTATTTCAATCTCTTGGGCATCTATGGAGTTTGTATTGGTTAACTTAGTGGTTATTATGATGGTAATAATATAAAGAACAAGCGTACTAATAAGAAAAACGGCTATTAGCGTATGGTCGTGGAAGTGTAGTAACTCTTCTATGATTGGGGAGGCTGCGTCTTGAAAACTTAATTGTGATGGGTGTGCCATGTTGAGATGTGCTGGAGTTTAACCAACAACTCCACCTTGACAAGGAGGTGTAATATTTTACTAACATCTCTGATGGTTTATTAGTAAGAAAATGGCAGAGTGGTGATGCGACTGACTTGAAATCAGAACATGGGGGTTCGATTCCCTCTTTTCTCGTCTCTAATTATTGGCTGGTTGAATTTGGACAAAGGCTGGTTCTTCAAAGGTGTGATATGGAGGTGGGCAGCCGTGAAGTCATTCGATATTTGTTGATGTAAGTTCTGTTAGTGAGACTTCTCGTTTAGCTGCAAATGCTTCTCAGATAATGAATATTATCATAATTACGGCCACTAGAGAAATAAGGGACCCGACAGATGAGACAGTGTTTCATAATGTATATGCGTCTGGGTAGTCAGAGTATCGTCGAGGTATTCCGGCTAGACCAAGGAAGTGTTGGGGAAAGAAGGTTAAGTTTACACCAGCAAATATTACTCCAAAATGGATTTTTGCTCATGTTTCGTGTAGTGTATAACCAGTAAATAGGGGGAATCAGTGGACGAATCCCCCCATGATAGCAAATACAGCTCCTATGGAAAGGACATAGTGGAAGTGCGCTACAACATAGTAAGTATCATGAAGCATAATGTCTAGTGATGAGTTGGCAAGGACAATACCTGTTAAGCCTCCTACGGTAAACAAGAAGATGAAACCAAGGGCTCACAGTATAGGGGCATCTCATTTAATTGTTCCGCCGTGCATAGTGGCTAGTCAGCTAAATACTTTTACTCCAGTAGGAATTGCAATAATTATTGTTGCTGATGTAAAATAGGCTCGAGTGTCTACGTTAAGATCAACTGTGAATATGTGGTGGGCTCAGACAATAAATCCTAGGAGTCCGATTGACATTATTGCTCATACTATTCCCATGTAGCCAAAAGGTTCTTTTTTTCCTGAATAGTAAGTTACGATATGTGAGATCATGCCAAATCCTGGTAAGATAAGAATGTACACTTCTGGATGTCCAAAAAATCAAAATAAGTGTTGGTAAAGCACAGGGTCACCTCCGCCTGCAGGATCAAAAAAGGTTGTATTTAGGTTTCGATCAGTTAACAGCATTGTAATTCCTGCGGCCAGGACAGGAAGAGAAAGAAGAAGAAGCACAGCCGTGATCAGTACTGATCACACAAATAATGGTGTTTGGTATTGAGATATAGCTGGGGGTTTTATATTAATTGTTGTTGTAATAAAATTGATTGCTCCTAGAATAGATGATACACCGGCCAAATGAAGAGAGAAAATTGTTAAATCAACTGACGCCCCAGCGTGAGCTAGGTTACCAGCTAGAGGGGGATACACAGTTCAACCTGTTCCGGCTCCTGCTTCGACACCAGATGATGCTAATAAGAGTAGGAATGATGGTGGGAGTAGTCAGAAGCTTATGTTGTTTATTCGGGGGAATGCTATATCTGGGGCTCCAATTATTAAAGGCACTAATCAGTTGCCAAAGCCGCCAATTATAATAGGCATTACTATAAAGAAAATTATAATAAAGGCATGCGCTGTAACGATAACATTATAAATTTGGTCATCTCCAAGTAGGGTTCCTGGCTGGCTTAGTTCTGCTCGAATTAAAAGGCTAAGAGCTGTTCCAACCATCCCTGCTCAAGCACCAAAAACTAAGTAAAGGGTGCCAATGTCTTTGTGATTTGTTGAGAATAATCAACGGGTAATTGCCACAGGTAAGGTGGCCGAGTAATAGGCGGCGGGTTGTAGCCCCGTGCACAGAGGTTCAAGTCCCCTCCTTACCAAGCCCTGCGGTGTCCGACATGCCAGATTGCAAATCTCGAGAAGCAAATGAAAGTTTGCCGGGGCTTCTCCCGTTTTTCTTGTTTGTATAAACGGGAGAAGTAGGATGAAGCTCGTTGGATTGAGCGTTTAGCTGTTAACTAAAATGTTGCGGGATCGAGGCCCGTCTTTCTAGAAAGGCTTTAGCTTAATTAAAGTGTTTGAGTTGCATTCAGTTGATGTGGGATAAAGTCCTGCAAGCCTTATACAGAGATTAGGAGATTTTAACTCCTGCTTAGGGCTTTGAAGGCCCTTAGTCTGGTTAACTTAAATCTCTATATCACTATTAATGGTGAGATTGGGATGATAAATGAGGACAAGACTAGTGAAATTGATAAAAAAATAGTTGGTTGTTTAGAGTGGTGTCGTCATAATATAGTTATATTAGATGTGTTGGGTGATGATGTTAGTGTAACAACGTACGTGAGGCGGAGGTAAAAAAATAGGCTGAGTAGTGCTGAAAGAGCTAGTATTGTGGCTAGGATAGTCGTATTTTGGTTCGTTAATTCTTGGAGAATAAGTCATTTAGGTAAAAATCCTGAAAGAGGTGGGAGGCCGCCTAAGGATAATAGGGTTAGGAGTGAAAGTGCAGTGGTAGTTGGGGTTTTAGACCATGAAGTAGCTAGAGATGAAATTTTTGTTGATGAGAGGGTTTTTAATGTTAGAAATATAGTAGAGGTTATAATTAAATAAATAGTTAGGTTTAGGATTATTAGTTGAGGTGAAAATGGAAGGATGGAGACTATTCAACCTAGGTGTGCAACAGAAGAAAAAGCTAGGACTTTTCGTAGTTGGGTTTGATTAAGTCCACCTCATCCGCCAACTAGTGTTGATATTAGTCCAATAGTGAGTAGAAGGGGTGTGTTTAGTATTGGAGAGATTTGGTATAAGATAGCTATTGGGGCTAGTTTTTGTCATGTTGATAGGATTAAACCTGTAGTGAGGCTTAGTCCTTGAAGGACTTCAGGTAGTCAGAAGTGGAATGGTGCAAGTCCTAGTTTTATGCAGATTGCAATGGTTATAGTTGCGCATGATAGTGGGTTTGTTAAGTCTATAATTGATCACTCTCCGGTCAATCAAGCATTGTTTAGGCTAGAGAAGAGAAGAAGTGCTGAGGCTGCTGCTTGTGTCAAGAAGTATTTTGTTGAGGCTTCAATGGCTCGTGGGTGTTTGTGTTGAGTTATAAGAGGAATAATTGCTAGTGTGTTGATTTCAAGGCCCATTCAGGCTAGAAGTCAATGGCTACTTGATATAGTAAGTATTGTTCCTAAGGTGAGGCTGGTTAGTACAATTGATAGAGTGATAGGGTTCATTAGTAAAGGAAGGAGTTTAACCAACATGTTTGGGGTATGGGCCCAAAAGCTTTTTTAGCTGACTTTACTAGGGAGTGGTATAGTGGGAGTACGGAGGGTTTTGATCTCTCAGGTGCAGGTTCAATTCCTGTCTTTCTAAGGAGATGATGGGGTTTGAACCCATATGTTTCACTCTATCAAAGTGATCCCTGACTTTCGGGCACATTTCCTAGGTTTGTGAAGGTAGGCCAAGCAAGGAGATTGGGAGTGAAATATGTCATAGTGTTATTGCTAGTGTAATAGGAAGGAAATTTTTTCACACTAGGTGTATGAGTTGGTCGTATCGAAATCGTGGGTAAGATGCTCGTACTCATAGGAAAACTATTGACAGGATTGATGATTTGATTATTAGGGAGATGGTTGTTAGTTCTGGCTGGTTTATGAATGAAGACCCTAGAAAGAGGATAGTAGATAGTGTGTTTATTATTAAGATGTTAGCATATTCGGCTAGAAAAAATAAGGCAAATGGTCCTCCTGCGTATTCTACATTAAAGCCTGAAACAAGTTCAGATTCTCCCTCTGTTAGATCAAAAGGCGCTCGGTTCGTTTCTGCTAGGGTGGAAATATACCATATTGCTGCTATAGGTCACCCAGGAATGATTAGTCATATTTGTTCTTGTGTGGTGTTGAAGTTATATAAGGTGAATCCGCCAGCTAGTATGATTATACACAGGAGGATTAATCCAAGTGTGACTTCATAGGAAATGGTTTGTGCGACTGCTCGTAGTGCTCCAATTAGGGCGTATTTGGAGTTTGATGATCACCCTGATCCGAGAATAGTGTATACTGTGAGGCTTGATAGGGCTAGAATGAATAGGATTCCTAGGTTTAAATCTGCTAATGAGAATGGTATGGGTAGAGGGGCTCAAATAGATATGGCTAAGGCTAGGGCCATAGTTGGTGCAATTAAGAATATGGTTTGGGAGGAGGTAGAGGGTCGGATAGGCTCTTTAATAAATAGCTTAACCCCGTCCGCAATTGGTTGTAGTAGACCGGTTGGTCCTACGATGTTGGGGCCTTTACGGTGTTGTATGTAGCCTAGAACTTTTCGTTCAACTAAGGTTAGGAATGCTACTGCTAGGAGTACTGGAACTATATAGAGAAGGGGATTAATTAGGTGGGTAATAATGGTTAACATAGCTAGCGAGGGGATTTGAACCCCTGGTGAAAAGAGCTTAGGTCTTTCGCATTTGCCGGGCTCTGCCACGCTAGCTAGCCCTTGTCTTGGGCAGTATATTAGTTCTATTTTCAATTTAGTTGTTTTCATTGATATAGGGGGAGGCTTGTTTTAACATTGGCCTCATTTTCTCGGTCCTTTCGTACTAGAAAAAATGCTTCATAGATAGAAACTGACCTGGATTACTCCGGTCTGAACTCAGATCACGTAGGGCTTTAATCGTTGAACAAACGAACCTTTAGTAGCGGCTGCACCACTGGGATGCCCTGATCCAACATCGAGGTCGTAAACCCATTTGTCGATAGGAACTTTTGAAATGGATTGCGCTGTTATCCCTAGGGTAACTTGGTTCGTTGATCAGTAAGACTGGATCAATTGCAGTCATAAATTTTGTTACTTAGAATAGTGGTTCTTAGTTAAGGGTTGTAAGCCCTATTCTTCAAGGAGGATTTTTTATTCTCCATGGTCGCCCCAACCGAAAACTTTAGGTCAATTTCTGCTTGTTTAATGGTTTATCCTTGTGGGTGAAATGGTTTGGCAGTTGCCTTTAGTTTAAAGCTCCATAGGGTCTTCTCGTCTTATGGTAAAATCCCCGCCTCTGCACGGGGAGGTCAGTTTAATGGATTGGATGCAGGAGACAGTTGAACCTTCGTGGTGCCGTTCATACCAGTCTTTATTTAAAAGACAAGTGATTACGCTACCTTTGCACGGTCAGAATACCGCGGCCGTTGAACATATAGTCACTGGGCAGGCTGGACCTCTTATACATGGTTATTGGCAAGAGGCGATGTTTTTGGTAAACAGGCGGGGTTCATAATTTGCCGAGTTCCTTCTGCGTCTTTTAATCTTTCCTGAAATGTTCTTGTGTTAGATTAACGGTGTTTGGTGCATAGTTTTCTTGTTTTGTTGTTGCAATGATCTCAAAGGGGACGTTAAGTATCAGTGATTTATTCGATCTGATTTACACCTACATTTTGGAGAATTGTGTATTCACATTACTAGTTCTAGCATAAGTGCTTCTATAAAAATATAGAACAGCTCAGTATTAATTATGGGTTTAGAGTTAGTTATACTGATTAAAAGGTGTTATGTTGAGTGAGCTTTGACGCTTTCTTTTCAGGTGGCTGCTTTTAGGCCCACTGACTCAATTCCCTTGAGGATTATAATCTTTACCCAATATTGTAGGTTGTACCCTGTTTCAATCAGGCTGTACCCTGATTGAATAAATCCTAAATTGATTAATTACTTTATTTGTTGAAAATCTGTTTTAGGGTTGAACTTATATTCGTTTCCTGAGCAACCAGCTATCACTAGGCTCGTTTGGTCTGTCACCCCTACTCGGAGATCTTCCCACTCTTTTGCCACAGAGACGGGTTTGCTCTATAAAGCTGTCTCGGAGTAGCTCGCTTAGTTTCGGGTGGTCAAACTAAAATTCTTTTTGCTTGATTAGGACTGGCTAGACCATTATGCAAAAGGTACGAGATTTTTCTCTGCTTTTTTTTGCTTTGTTAGTTATTTCATTTCTATTTCATCTTTCCCTTGCGGTACTTTTTCTGTAGCTATTAAGACTTGTTTCTATCGCCTATACTAAAATTTTAAAATGGTTTAATTAGTGATTTGTGGATAATAAGTTATTTGTTTGTTTGTTATGGAATGCTAGGTTTTTGGCTCAGAGTAATCCGGGTTTAACAGATATAGTCTCGGTGTAAGCGAGAGGCTTTGGTTAAGCTATACTTTGATTCCAAGCACACCTTCCGGTGTGCTTACCATGTTACGACTTGCCTCTTCTTGGTGTTTATTGTGTGTTTATTTAAATTGTGTGTTTTTATAGAAGAGGGTGACGGGCGGTGTGTGCGCGCTCCAGGGCCATTTTAAAGAGAACTCTCTTGTTTCTCTTTACTGCTAAATCCGCCTTCTGATCTGATTTCATAGAGATCTTTCGTTTATTCTAATAGGTAGAAAATGTAGCCCATTTCTTTCCACTTCATATGCTACACCTTGACCTGACGTGTTGGTGAAAAAATCATTAAGCCTACTAGGGGTCTCTCACGAGGTGGGCTGGCGACGGTGGTATATAGGCTGGTTTGGCAAGAAGTGGTGAGGTTTAGCGAGGGGTATCGATTATAGAACAGGCTCCTCTAGGTGGGTTTGGAGCACCGCCAAGTCCTTTGGGTTTTAAGCTTAGGCTCGTAGTCCCCTGGCGGATTTTTGCGTAAGTAGTCAAAGTTTATGGCTAGGCATAGTGGGGTATCTAATCCCAGTTTGTTTCCTAGCGGTCGTGAATTCAAGTGTTAAGAGGTAGAGTTACTTTCGTGAATGTTCTTCAAACCAACGAAAGCGTGCGACAGCTTGGTTGGAGTTTGACTCTATTTATGATTACTTTAATCACGCTTTACGCCGAAAATGATCAACTTGAGTTTCTCGTATAACCGCGGCGGCTGGCACGAGATTGACCAACTCTATAAACTGTAACTGAATCGAGCTTTGTCTCGCTCATGTTCAATGTTTATCACTGCTGAGTTCCCTTGTGGGTGTGGCATAGCAAGGTGTCATGGGCTTAAGGTGGTGCCTGATACCGGCTCCTTATCCCCTGTTAAAGAGGCTTAAGGGCATTTTCACAGGAGTGCGGATGCTTGCATGTGTAAGTTCAGTAAAAGTTGATAATAAGGCTAGGACCAAACCTTTGTGCCTTCGGAGCTTTTTAGGGCTCATCTCAGCATCTTCAGTGCTGTGCTTTATTTAAGCTACGTAAGC